AAGATATATACTTCTATGACGAATATGAAGAATTTTTAATGTACTCAAAAAAATCAGGATTGATAAATCAAAATAAAAACACAAATCTTACATGTCATGATACATATAGTAGTGGGGGGTTATGGGACAAAAAATAAATCCACTTGGTTTCCGACTTGGTACAACGCAAGGTCATCATTCTATTTGGTTTGCACAGCCAAAAAATTATTCTGAAGGTCTACAAGAAGATCAAAAAATACGAGACTCTATTAAGAATTATGTACAAAAAAATATGAGAATATCCTCTAGTGTTGAGGGCATTGCACGGATAGAGATTCAAAAAAGAATCGATCTAATTCAGGTCATAATCTATATAGGATTCCCAAAATTATTACTAGAAAATCGACCGCGAAGAATCGAAGAATTACAAATGAATGTACAAAAAAAACTTAATTGTGCGAACCGAAAACTAAACATTGCTATTACAAGAATCGCAAATCCTTATGGAAACCCTAATATTCTTGCAGAATTTATAGCCGGACAATTAAAGAATAGAGTTTCTTTTCGCAAAGCAATGAAAAAGGCTATTGAATTAACTGAACAGTCAGATACAAAAGGAATTCAAGTACAAATTGCGGGGCGGATCGACGGAAAAGAAATTGCACGCGTCGAATGGATCAGAGAAGGTAGGGTTCCTCTACAAACCATTGGAGCTAAAATTGATTATTGTTCCTATACAGTTCGAACTATCTACGGGGTATTAGGAATCAAAATTTGGATATTTGTAGACGAAGAATAATAAGACTTTACGTGTCTGTCCCTTCTACCCAGTGATCGAAATAGAACAAAAAAGGCCAAACCCTTTCATTCCTTTTATATTCAATCAAAACAAAAATGAGCAATTTTTCAATTTTATAGGGTTGAATAAAAATTCGATTAATCGTTTTATATAATTGCTATGCTTAGTGTGTGACTCGTTGGTTTTTTTAGGACTAAGATTCAAAAAAATGGACCGGCCCATAGTATGAACTAATAACTATAGCACTAATAACCAACCCATTGCTTCGCATTATCTGGATCCAAAGAACCAGTCAAGATATAATATATTGGTCATATCATTGTAGCAACTGAAATCCTTTTTTGCATAAACATAAAAAAATCAATCTGATTATGAGTTGTAAAGTTATAAGTTGTGAAGCGAAATAGAAAAGTATGCGGATAAACGGAAGGATGAGAGAAAGAGAGAAATAAAATATCAATGATATATGATTCCAATATGTAAGGTCTATGAGTCATCTCATAAAAAGCAATGTAATAAAGCATCAATAATGATTCATGCATAATTAGCTGAATCCGCGCATAGAACAAAAAAATCAAGAGCCTCGAGCCAATAAAGACTGAGAAAATTGACTTAAGAACAAATTTCATTAAGGACTCCATTGGAGAATTCAGACCTAACCATTAATCAAGAAGCAATGGGAACGACGGAACCCGTGAATGCAGAAGATTCTATTGAAAATGAATCTTATGATTCATTGGGTGGGATGGCGAAACGAACCAGGGACCTAGTCTTTTATTTTGAGAGGTCGTGGACTAACCCTACAACTAAAATCAATATTGAAAGAGTAAATATTCGCCCGCGAAAGTTTTATTTTATTGGATTGATCAATTTTGGTCGATCGTATATGATAAAAGACAAAACCAAATAAGGATTCCTTATAACATTATAAAAAAAAACGACATTGACATTATCTATAAATAGAATACATGTTTAATTATAGATCTAAACACGATATACAAAATTCGAATAGATTAATTAGATGTAGATGAGATTTCAAAGAATCCTATGACTGTGATTCAATATATTCTTTATATATATTCTTTATTAAATATATGTATATCTTGATAAAATCTTTTTTAGTCGTTTCATTCGCGAGGAGCTGGATGAGAAGAAACTCTCATGTCCAGTTCTGTAGTAGAGATGGACTTGCGAAAGAACCTTCAACTATAACCCCAAAAGAACAAGATTCCGTAAACAACATAGAGGAAGAATGAAAGGAGTATCTTCTCGAGGTAATCATATTTGTTTCGGTAGATATGCTCTTCAAGCACTTGAACCCGCCTGGATCACATCTAGACAAATCGAAGCGGGGCGCCGCGCAATGACACGAAATGTACGCCGTGGTGGAAAAATATGGGTACGTATATTTCCAGACAAACCGGTTACAGTAAGACCCACGGAAACCCGTATGGGTTCGGGGAAAGGATCCCCCGAATATTGGGTAGCTGTGGTTAAACCGGGTAGAATACTTTATGAAATGAGTGGAGTAGCCGAAAATATAGCTCGAAAGGCTATTTCAATAGCGGCGTCCAAAATGCCTATAAGAACTCAATTCATTATTTCTGACTAGGAATGGAAAACCAAAGGAAAGAAGTCCTGGGTATAAAAAAACAATTTCAGGTTTTTTTTGACTTCGCCCCTTGCTTTACTTTTTTGACATTAAAAAAAACAGATTAAAAAAATGATATGATTCAACCTCAAACCCATTTGAATGTAGCAGACAATAGCGGGGCCCGAGAATTGATGTGTATTCGAATCATAGGAGCTAGTAATCGCCGATATGCTCATATTGGTGACGTTATTGTTGCTGTGATCAAGGAAGCAGTACCAAATACACCTCTAGAAAGATCAGAAGTGATCAGAGCTGTAATTGTACGTACTTGTAAAGAACTCAAGCGTGACAACGGTATGATAATACGATATGATGACAATGCGGCAGTTGTCATTGATCAAGAAGGAAATCCAAAAGGCACTCGAGTTTTTGGCGCGATCGCCCGGGAATTAAGACAGTTAAATTTTACTAAAATAGTTTCATTAGCACCTGAGGTATTATAAGATATAAGATGAGACCTCAATAGAGTGATAGTATTGAATTCAAATAGATAAATAAAATAGATAAAATAAATTAGTAGATTATGTCTCACGCATATACTTTTAATAATTTTCCTAAACAAAAGAACATGTTGATTATATCAAAATTCGGAAGCAACAATAATTTGAGTTTATCATGGGCAAGGACACTATTGCTGACATAATAACTTCTATACGAAATGCTGACATGGATAGAAAAGGAATGGTTCGAATAGCGTCTACTAACATCACCGAAAACATTGTTAAAATACTTTTACGAGAGGGCTTTCTCGAAAATGTAAGGAAACTTGTGGAAAACAACAAATCTTTTTTGGTTTTAACCCTACGACATAGAAGGAATAGGAAAGGGCCATATAGAAATAGAACCCTTTTCAATTTAAAACGAATCAGTCGACCAGGTCTCCGAATCTATTCTAACTATCAACGAATTCCTAGAATTTTAGACGGGATGGGGATTGTAATTCTCTCTACTTCTCAGGGTATAATGACAGACCGGGCAGCTCGACTAGAAGGAATCGGCGGAGAAATTTTGTGTTATATATGGTAATCTTTCTACTATCCGAATTGGATACAGAACTTCCTATTTGTGAAAAAAAAAGAAAAAAAATTGTCTAATATCACTCCTCCTACATTAGTTGATACTTCAAGGAGGATTTGCCTGGAATGAAAGAACAAAAAAGAATTCATGAAGGTTTAATTACTGAATCACTTCCCAATGGTATGCTCCAGGTTCGTTTGGATAATGAAGTCAAATTCGAAATTCTGTTTCAGGAAGGGTTCGACACTGTTTTATACATGTACTAGCTGGAGATAGAATCAAAATTGAAGTAAGTCGTTATGATTCAAATGGAGGACGTATAATTTATAGACTCCACAACAAGGATTCGAATGATTAGATGCTTTTTCAACATTCCTTACTATGGGGATACAATTCACGGTTCAAAAATTTCAAGAAACTTATTTTCTTCCAATAAGTACATTCGAAATTCAGTTTAAGGAATAACAACTATGAAAATCAGGGCCTCCGTTCGTAAAATTTGTGAAAAATGTCGACTGATCCGTAGGAGGGGACGAATTATAGTAATTTGTTCCAACCCGAGACATAAACAAAGACAAGGATAATCTTTCGAAAAGGGACTCTCTAAAGGAACCGATGAACAAATCAAAATAAAAGATCTGTTTTGACATGAAATGGATATATCCATATATCTCTGACTTATATTTATGAAATGATAACATATGGCAAAATCTATAACAAGAAATGGTTCACGTAGGACTGGACGTATTGGTTCACGTAAAAGTATACGTCGAATACCAAAGGGCGTTATTCATGTTCAAGCAAGTTTCAACAACACCATTGTGACTGTTACAGATGTACGGGGGCGGGTGATTTCTTGGTCCTCCGCCGGTACTTGTGGATTCAGAGGTACAAGAAGAGGGACACCATTTGCTGCTCAAACCGCAGCAGGAAATGCTATTCGAACAGTAGCGGATCAAGGTATGCAACGAGCAGAAGTCATGATAAAAGGTCCGGGTCTCGGAAGAGATGCAGCATTACGAGCTATTCGTAGAAGTGGTATACTTTTAAGTTTCGTACGGGATGTAACCCCTATGCCACATAATGGCTGCAGACCCCCTAAAAAAAGACGGGTGTAGAAATAAACATTGAAGAGATTTCAAGAGAAATAAATGACTCAAAGATCTGATCAAATAATATTACTATGGTTCGAGAGAAAGTAAAAGTATCTACTCGGACACTCCAGTGGAAGTGTGTTGAATCGAGAGCAGACAGTAAGCGCCTTTATTATGGACGCTTTGTTCTGTCTCCGCTTATGAAAGGTCAAGCCGACACAATAGGCATTGCAATGCGAAGAGCTTTGCTTGGAGAAACAGAAGGAACATGTATTACACGCGCAAAATCTGAGAAAATTCCACATGAATATTCTACCATAGTAGGTATTCAAGAATCAGTACATGAAATTTTAATGAATTTGAAAGAAATTGTATTGAGAAGTAATCTGTATGGAACTCGTGACGCGTTTATTTGTGTCAAAGGTCCTGGAGATGTAACTGCTCAAGACATCCTTTT